CCACTTAGGCTTACTATGCTTTGGGATTTTTTTAGAATATTATATTATTTATTTTATATTTATAGTATAATATAACGGTATTGATATTGATATTCTAATCTACTTGATTGATATTCTAATCTACTTGAATATTGAATACCAGAAAACTATATGATATGAATATTTATTATTATTAACGCAGATATATCTATCTAATTTATTTATTTTATATCTATGTCTTCTCCGTTCTTTTATTACCCTCCTGTCCTGTCGTGTTGTCAATTGACAGTATGACTTAGGGGTCAATATAATTTGACCGACCAAATCCTATTTTGGTAAACCATCTTGAATCTACTGCAGAGTGAAGGATCATGGATCCAACGCATAACCCTTTGTGAATGAGAGAGATAAAGATGAGAAAGACCAATGAAATAAAGTTTCAAGGTTATATAGTTTAATGGTAAAGTTTGATTTGATTACCATTAACTAACCCCCAGAATACTTAAGGAGTTTTTCCATTTGATTTATATACTATGGATCTACTAAAGATGGATCTCGGCCTGAGTTATATTAAGTTAAAGTTAATAAGGTAACCCTACTAGGCCTTATTACCTTACCTATTATGTTTTTCCTATTCTATTTTTATATTACCTCAAGGTATTTTTCTTATTACCTATGGTATTTGTCTTATTACCCATATTCTAGTGCTTTTTGATTTGGCCGGCCCTCGGGACCTTTTATTTCTAGTTGATTTATGAAGGCGGCCGTAGGCCCCTATGGTCCAGTGGTTACGACCTCTCTCTTTCACGGAGAAAACGAGGGTTCAAGTCCCTCTGGGGGTGTACCAAGACTCAAGACTATAGGAGTGGTATTTTCTATCAAATGATCCGTAGCCGTATTTGTCAAGTCTGCCTGGTAGACGAAAGGAAGTTTATTATGGAACGTCTAAAAAATTTAGGCGTTGGGTCGATGCCCGAGTGGTTAATGGGGGCGGACTGTAAATTCGTTGACAATATGTCTACGCTGGTTCAAATCCAGCTCGGCCCAACAATTTGCCAATCTACTATCAGACGGTAGAACTCTCTTGTTCTTAAGAAATACCTTACCTGATACAAGAGAATAAAAAAGAATTCAAATTTTCTGCTAGATCTCTTCTTATTTCCCTGGGATTGTAGTTCAATAGGCTAGAGCACCGCCCTGTCAAGGCGGACGTTGCGGGTTCGAGCCCCGTCAGTCCCGACGGATCCAATAAGTACATCAATTCGCCTCTCCATTTTCTGTGAAAGAGGGGACAGAGAGCATAATTGAATCCCGAAGAGGTTTCCTCTCTTTTTTTTTTTTCAGGATTCTGTCAAAGAAAGAATAAACCCTAAACTAAAATTAAAATAACTAAAATAGTGAAGTTGATAGAATATTCCATCTTTTATCCCGCGCCTCATCTTTCTCATACTTCTTTGTCTTCCAAAGAAAATTGGATCATTAAAATTTAGAACCTAATTCCTCTCTTTTTGGGTTTTTAATGGAAACGGATGGGTGGTTAGATGATACTTCGTTTGACTACATACAAAAAAAGAAAGGATAAAAAAGGAATTTTTGCTCGGTCGGGGAATCCAAGATTGGATTCGGTATGGATAAGGGATCTTCGTATGTTATACTATTCAATTCTCGACGACGAATTAATTTAATAGCTCAGATATTGTTATTCATGATATGATATTGATCCGATTCAAGATCATCGATAGGTAATGCATTCATTGAATTGACAGGTGAAAGATTTATCATCTCTATGGGATTAAATCCCGAGTTATTGTGAAATAAAAAAACGATGAGATTATGGAAGTAAATATTCTTGCATTTATTGCTACTGCACTGTTCATTTTAGTTCCTACTGCCTTTCTACTTATAATTTACGTAAAAACAGTCAGTCAAAACGATTAATTACTTTGAATGAAACTTGACTTCTGAATTCTTATCCATATTTGAAGAAATCAAAAGAAAAGTATTCTATTAAATGAAATCAACGGGCTATAATCGGCGGTATTCTATGGGATCCGAGAGTATGGTAAGAAAGAAATTTTTTTCTTATCATACTCTCTATTAGTGTTATAGTAATGTATAAAATAAAATTGTACTTGACTTTCTAATAAAGTTGGTATACTATATTAGCTTCTATCTTCAATCTATGTAGTTATTTATCCATATATGGAATTGACGTAGGACCCGATTCTATTTCTTTGATACATCTATTTATTCCGATGAATCTGAAAAAATCGTTTTACTGTTATAGAATACATTTATCCACTAGAATCCAAGGGAATTTTGAAATGAGGATCTTTTTATTTAAATTGAAAATTATTTCAATTTAAATAAAAAATGAGTTGCAGAACGATCTATAAAACAATTGATACCGTTAACTAAATTAGGAGTGCTTCTAAAGTCCACTTCTTCCCCATACTACGAGTGAAAGGGAAAATGTAAAGACTACCATTAAAGCAGCCCAAGCGAGACTTACTATATCCATGTGAATTATATCCCTTATCTCTATGATAGAATTATTCCATTATTGCTCACTAATAATAGTAGAATGAATGGTCCAGAGTCAAAAAGGGATTCTGGCCGAACACTATTGATGAACCAGTCAAATAAATCCATTTCAAAAATTCCTATATGATTTCTAATAGGGAAAGACTAAATACAAGTAAAATATACAATGACACTATAAGGGAATGTTACTAATGGAATGGAACATCTATTCTATCTAGTAATAAAAAAAGAGACCCATTCCTTTTTCTTGCCCTTCAAAGTAAAAAAAATTGCTATCTATTACATACTTTTATTTCCTATTTGATCTAATTCGTACCCTTTCCCGATTGTCTCTCTGAAGGAGTTGGGAGATAGTATATTATACTCTTGACGACGGGTCTAAAAAAAAAAAAATAATTTTTTTGCACTTTTTGTTTTCTATAAACTATAAAAAAATCCATCCAATATAATCTTTCTTTGAATTTTAGATTCAAGGATTTCCAAGCTTTTACAAAATCCCCAGAACAGAATAAGACAGCAGAACAGAATAAGAGATTTAGATTCATTTGTTGATGAGGCGGCACCCGGATTTGAACTGGGGAAAAAGGATTTGCAGTCCCCCGCCTTACCACTCGGCCATGCCGCCAAAACGATAGAAAAAATTTTCCTTTTTCGGTTGGATTACTAAACTTTAGTTTATTGTACTTGCATCTTGCATCCCCTTTATAAATCCTTTTTCTAAATCTAAATTTATGTATAAAAATTAGAAAAGTTTTTATCCTTTCGTATTGTATTTAATTTATTTATTGTAATGTATTTGATCTACCCCCTCGATTGATTGTATCGTATCTTCCCACAATGCCGAAAAACTTCCACTCAACTTTCTATTGAAAAATAAAATGTCTATTTTCGCTTAAAAAAGCCGAAATTTATGACAAAAGGGAACCATTAACTATTCGTTGACTGAGAATTCGTGACTTATTCTTGGATTTGAATCTAAAATTTGATTTCCCTTATGACATAAGAAAATACAAATGGATACATACTTAATTGATTCTTTTGAATCAAAAATCCTTCTCAATTTCTGGATTCTATTATAACAAAAATGATAAGTATATGTAAACCCCAGAAGGGAAATTTTTACACAGATACCAAATTGACTATTTAGAGTATGTTGCCTATAAACAAAAAAACGGGAATTCATTGGAACAAAAAAAGGCCCGGCTGGGTATTGACCGGGCCAGGCCCAAAAGGCACTTCGAACAAAATAAAAGCAAGAAGGTCCTCTTTATTTATCTTTCTATTCTATTTGGATCTTTCGAGCATCTAAATGGAATTGCTAATTCTATAATAACGATAAAGAATGTAAAAGAAATACTTTATTTAATCCTTACTTGATGTGTAATGTAACATAGTAATTATCTTTTTCAATTGGGAGAGATGGCTGAGTGGACGAAAGCGGCGGATTGCTAATCCGTTGTACGAGTTATTCGTACCGAGGGTTCGAATCCCTCTCTTTCCGTTTCCGTTGATGACTTTCTATTTTTTTCTTTCAATTTTTGCAAACCCCTTTTTATTTTTTTTTTCCTAATTAAATTAAATATGTGGAATAGCTAAAATAAAATATTAATAAAATTGTAAAATCAAACAAGAAAAACTAAATTTTTATTTTATTCTTCACGTCCAGGATTACGTCCTGGATCATTGGATAGGAATCCAAAAATGAAGAGAGAAACAAAGAATATTACTACTGTGTAAACGAAAAGTTTGAGAGTAAGCATTACACAACCTCCAAGATCATTTTTTGAAAAAGAAAAACGAGAAAAGATAATAGATCCTCCACTTTTATATCACATATCCTATTTTGACACCAAGAAATGAATTATAGAAATAGAAAAGAATGTTCAGAAATTCAAATCAAATGAAGTTGAAATTTGTAATAAGAGTCTTTAATTTAATTACCACAAATCACTTTCATACCCACAATTAGATATTCTAAGGGACCCTAAGCTCATAAGGTATTTCCCCGAAAAAGGATTAAAATGGGGAAAGGAAATAGGGCGAGCCGGATTTCTCGCGACTATCCGAGAGTTTGAATCGAAGGTTCATACTGTCAGACTTATTTGATCTTATCAATTGTTATAATTTTTCTCGAATAAATCATGAATTTTCTAGGATAGTATTAAAGCTCTTATCGAAAACTTACAGCAGCTTGCCAAACAAAGGCTAAAAGAAAAAAGAACAGGGGTATAACTGGCATGACATCTACGATTGGATTCAAAAAAGCATAGGCTTCGGGCAATTTGGCGAAGAAAAGACTAGTCGGATAAAGGGCAGAATTAAGACAGATCAAACTAAAAATATTAAGCATAACAGACTTTTTTTTTCGTCGAAATAATTGCATTTTGATTGAGTTAAGGAAAAATGAAGAAAGTAAGGTAAACAAAAAAATCCTTCTTTTTTTTTTTTCTGCTCAATCAAAAATCCTCCAATTCTCAAAGGAGAATAGAAGAAATCATACTTTCATACAATATCTTAATTGAATTATATGTAATGATCAATAAATTCAGTTGAATTCGAGATATACACATGCCAAAATCCTAGCATGAATCTATAATAGATTCTATAAAGATAAAGAAAAAAGAGTTTCTCTAGATAGTTGGACTGGAATTGACGAAGACTTAATACCAATATTATTCTTTATTAGTATTATTGTCCAATAAAAATGGAAATGGGGCGTAGCCAAGCGGTAAGGCAACGGGTTTTGGTCCCGCTATTCGGAGGTTCGAATCCTTCCGTCCCAGAGCGTATCCATTGTATCCTAATATTTGTTTTTTGTTCAAGGAGGTTCTGTTTCAAGGTCTAATATTGCATAGAATATTATATTATTCCTCCTTCTTTTTTGATTTTGAATGATTCTTTGCGGAAGCATATCTGAGTTTTTCACAAACTGAACTAAATCGAGTTCAAATGATATGCAAAAGTAACTGAACCCCCTTGTGACCCAGATAAAGCTAAGATGGGCCGTAGATCATAGTTGTAGAAAGATTACTTAACCTCATCAGGTAAAAAAAAAAAAATATGAAATGAAAATACATATAAAAGAGGAAGCGCTTAACCTATAGGTATGTATTCTTATCCTGTTTCAGTGACAATAGTGTTTCCCTTTTTGTGAATAAAGAATTGGCATCCCTAAAATATTTTATTTAACAATGATATATATTTTCGATATTTTTTTTTATTGTTTGATTTAGCTTATTTGCTTTACATCATTGACAATTCCATTCGAAAAGAAACAGAGATTTTTCTTTCTTATTTCTTATGATAAAAAAAGGGAGTCTTTACTGTAAAACTTGACTCAAATAATGATGTAGAAGTTGGAAACTTTTTCAAGTATCAAGATTTGTAATGATTCCTTATGGGTTGACTCTTTGGGAAGTTGGAAATGGGCCGGTCTATCTTATTGAGTCACTTGAAGAGGCAGAGTCAAATAGAATTTATTTTTTCGTGTGATTTCTGTTAGTTATGTTATTTCTATATCTATTTAGTTTAGATTTCTAGATATTTCTGTTAGATATTTTTTTGAAATAGATATTTCTAAAAAAACGTTCCATTCATACAAAAAAGCTGGGGTCTTGCTAATATTTCTTCAGAAAAATCTTTATTATCTATGTAGATAAGAAAAAATATAAATTACTTTGTCTCTGTACCGACTGAACCAATGACTATTCATGATTCCATAATTGAATCAATTCCGTACTGGTTCCAAATTAGAGGAATGTTATGGTAAAACTTCGTTTAAAACGATGCGGTAGAAAGCAACGTGCGACTTGAAGGACACGATCCGGTGTGGATTCTTTTTCTTACATCCACCATTTTATATAGGAATGAAGGTGCTCTTGGCTCGACGTCATTTGTTCTATTCTACTAGAGCCCTTCTTTTTTTTTTATTGGGTTGTAATGTAAATAGTTCATGATGGAGCTCGAGTAGAAAGTATTGATTAATTTCTCAGGGGCAACGATCTAGGGTTAATGCCAATTCATAAATTGGAACAACTTCGTAAGTATATCTTCGATATCTTCGATATAGAAATCGAAAGGATCCGATTCGAGCAATTTTTCAATTCAAAAAATTTGTTGGAACGGCTAAAACTTTTTCGATACGTAGTGTATCGCGCACGAATCAACCGTCGGTATGATTCTTTGATAGAAAGAAATCGCAAAAGGGGTATGTTGCTACCATTTTGAAAGGATTAAGAAGCACCGAAGTAATGTCTAAACCCAATGATTTTAAACAAAGATAAAGGATCCCAGAACAAGGAAACACCACTTCAATTGTCTCACGGATCCGAATAACGAATCAAAATAGATTTTAAACGAGACAAAAAGGGTGGGTTAAAGACCACTCAAAAAAAATATATATATTAAATGAAAGATTTTTCTTTAAGATATTTGAGATATTATATTATTGAACTTGAGTTATGAGTACAAATGATTTTTTCTTCTTCAGGAAGTAAGCTAAATAAAAATGAGTGAAATTGAAATTATAGAATTTATTAATTTATTTTACGGATTCCTTTCCTATTTATTCTAATCAAATTTTATCCATAGATAAAACTTCGAATCATTTTTTCTCGAGCCGTACGAGGAGAAAACTTCCTATACGGTTCTAGGGGGGGGGTTCTTTTTCATCTACATCTATCCCGATGAGCCGTCTATCGAATCGTTGCAATTGATGTTCGATCTCGAAGAGAAGGAAGAGATCTTCGGAAAGTGGGTTTTTATGATCCGATCAAGAATCAAACTTATTTAAACGTTCCCGCTATTCTCTATTTCCTTGAAAAAGGCGCTCAGCCTACAGGAACTGTTCAGGATATTTTAAAAAAGGCAGAGGTTTTTAAGTAACTTTGCCCTAATCAAACAAAATTAAATTAAGGAAATAAAAACTAAGGGTAGGATAGTGATTTCTATATCATTTTGGATATCTTTTCTATACTATGTTTTTTTATTTCCTTTCTTGGTCTATTCGTATCTATTTCTCATTGCTTTTATAGAATCCTTTTCTATAGAATCTTTTTCTAAGGAAACCGTATTTGATTGATCCTCAAAAAATAGAAAATTATGGCATTACCTGTAATCGGGTGGTTTTCATTTGAACTCTAATACCAAGTAACAAACAAGGAATAGAAGTTCTTTATTCTATATGGATTCAATTTTTTTATATTATTCTCCATCTAATCTAAAAACTCAAAATTTAGTATATAAATATAGGTATATGCAGTGCCAATCCAACACAAGTCCTTTTTTTTACTATTATTCAATTTAAGTTTTTGTATTTTTTCATCGTATTCTTTTCTTAACCTTTATGTTGACAACGTTGTATCGAACAAATATAATTCATCGTGATAAGCAGATCTATTTATTTCCGTCCCATAGGTTTTCTTTTTTATTTTTACTTGTTGATTCAAATGATGGGTTCGTTGGATTAGCTTTGATACCCGGATTTTTGATTGAAAAAGTGGATAACATAGAAATAGGGGATGTTCTACCATTTTTACATTTATTTATTTTTTTGGTCGGGCAATTTTTTATTTTTTCATCTGATTCTGATTTAGTCATTTTTATGTTCCAAATAGAGTAGAAAATTTTAATAGAGTAGAAATTTTTTTTAGATTTTTTATTTCGTAGAGTAATGCTTTAATTTAATAATTTTGTTTTATTCTGATTGTATCTACATACCCTTTTATATTTGGGTTGCTAACTCAATGGTAGAGTACTCGGCTTTTAAGTGCGGCTAGGATCTTTTACACATTTAGATGAAGCGAGGGATTCGTCCATACTATCGGTAAAGTTTGGAAGACCGCGACTGATCCTGAAAGGGAATGAATGGAAAAAATAGCATGTCGTATCAATTAAGAGTTCTGAGAATATTTTATTCTTTCCGGCTCGGTACAAAGCCTTCTTTAAATTATTGAAAGGGAGCAAACCGAAGTCAATTTCAAGTTGGGTCGAATTAATAAATGGATAGGGCCCCACGGCTTCAATTTATTTCATTTTTATTATAGGGAAAGAAAAAGTTATAGGGAAAGAAAAAGCAACGAGCTTTCATTCTGAATTTGAATGATTACCCGATCTAATTAGACGTTAAAAAAATATTAGTGCCCAATACGGGAAGGCTTTCTCCCAGGAAAAATATTATTGATTTTTTAATGAATCCTAAATATTACCACTCTCCATTCTATAATGGAATAATGGAGATGTATGTGTATAAGAAACAGTATATTGATAAATCAATTTCCAAAATCAAAAGAGCGATTGGGTTGAAAAAAGTAAAGGATTTCTAATCATCTTGTCATCCTATAAGGAAAACGAACATAAAAACTTAAAATGAAATGGAAAAAGAGATGATAGAGAATCTGTTGATAAGTTTATCTGGATCCGAGGTATCTATTCGGTTTGTACTATAATACCTTGTTTTGACTGTATCGCACTATGTATCATTTATAACCCCCAAAGTCCTCTACCTTTCATTTAAATAGAATTTCAAATGGATAAATTCCAAAGCTATTTAGGGCTAGATAGATCTCAACAACACTACTTCTTATATCCACTTATCTTTCAGGAGTATATTTATGTACTTGCTCATGATCATGGTTTAAATAGATCAATTTTGTTGGAAAATGCAGGTTATGACAATAAATCCAGCTTACTTATTGTGAAACGTTTAATCATTCGAATGTATGAACAGAATCATTTGATTCTTTCTGTTAATGACTCTAAACAGACTCCTTTTTTGGGGCAGACCAATCATTTTTATTCGCAAATAATGTCAGAGGTTTCTTCAATCATTATGGAAATTCCGTTGTCTCTGCGATTAATATCTTCCCTAGAAAGGAAAGGGGTAGTTCAATCCGAAAATTTACGATCAATTCATTCAATATTTTCTTTTTTAGAGGACAACTTTTCACATTTAAATTATGTATTAGATATACTAATACCTTACCCAGCCCATCTGGAAATATTAGTTCAGGCTCTTCGCTATTGGATAAAGGATGCTTCCTCTTTGCATTTATTAAGATTCTTTCTCCATCAGTGTCATAATTGGGATAGTCTTATTACTTCAAATTCAAAGAAAGCCAGTTCTTCTTTTTCAAAATTAAAAAGAAATCAGAGATTATTCTTCTTCCTATATACTTTTCATGTATGTGAATATGAATCCGGCTTCCTCTTTCTCCGTAACCAATCTTCTCACTTACGATCAACATCTTCTGGAGCCCTTATTGAACGAATTTATTTCTATGGAAAAAGAGAGCACTTTCCCAGGGCTTTTCAAGCAAATTTATGGTTGTTCAAAGATCCTTTCATGCATTATGTTAGGTATCAAGGAAAATCAATTCTTGCTTTAAAAGGGACGTTTCTTCTGATGAATAAATGGAAATATTACTTTGTCAATTTCTGGAAATCCTATTTTTACCTGTGGTCTCAACCAGGAAGGATT